AACTCCGAATCATTCTCTTGAAGCTCATCTTCTTCATCATAAACGATCCGCTTGCCCCGAAATGACCTGGCCCAATAGGGAAATCCCAATTCATTGGGCCTTTCGATACAATCAAATAGAAAGCCCCAAGGGCTCCATATTCTAGGAGCCCAAACTATGTGATTGAATAAATCCTCTTCTATCTGTTGCGGGTCGAGGGCTCCTTCTCCTTCTTCAAACTCCGATTCGTCTTTTTCATAGATAAATCTCTGATCAACGATAGAACAAGATCCATTTTGCATCATATCTAAGAGGTTCCTTGGTTCGGGCCGAAGAAGCAATGTCACTCGATCATTATCAAACTGACTGCAATCTTTTTCTGATCCCGCCAGAGCGCCTTCTCCTTCTAATAGGCCATGAACTAGATCAGAATCATTCTCAACGAGTCCATAAGAAGTGATCCCATTTTTTTCATCGGGTCCGGGTAGAGACCAAAGGTCTTGAGCGACCGATCCGGCAGAACAACTCAAAAGATAAAGAAGTGTCGTTAATTTCTTCATGCTCATTCCAAGTTCGAAATACCATTTGTACAAATAAGAATCCCCTTCATTACATGATTTCTTCTTCATATAGATAGATATAGGATCTATGGGGCAATTACTTAGAAGTACATTTTGTGCAACAGCCCTTCCTATCTGATAGAAAAGGATCCCATGATCCTGAACCGATCTTACCTGGGATCGCAAATCCCAAGTTTGCCTATGAAGAGCAGATCTAATTGTATTATTGTCTATAATTGATTTCTTCTGTGTAATACTAATCGATAGGGCCTCATTGGTAAGTGCTACAAGATCTCGTGCATTGGAACCCATGGTTATGGACCCGACTCCATTAGTCTGGAACATTTTCTTTTCCAAGTGAAATCCCCTAGTATATGAAAGGGTGAAAAAGCGCTTTCGTTGTTGTGGAATAAGAAGCCTTCGTATCTTAATGCATGTATTTAATTTATTCGGAGCTATTAGAGCGGGATCCACTTTTTTGGGAATATGAGTCGAAGCAATAACAAGAATATTTCTAGCGGACCACCTGTCACAATCCCTGGAGAGATGGTTCACTAATAGACCGAGGGATAAGTAATTCGACTCATTCACATCCAGATCATGAATGTTTGGAATCCATATTATGCAAGGAGACATTGCTTTTGCAAATTCGAATTGAAGGGTGATATAAAATCGGTCTATTTCTGGCATCATATCCATAGTTAGCGCATTCATCACAGTTAGCAGCTCCAGCTCCGTATCAAGGTCACGATGGATATCGTCACCAGCATCGATATCGTCACTAGCATCGATATCGTCACTAGCATCGATATCGTCACTAGCATCAATATCGTCAATATCGGAATCATCAATAAGAAAACCTTTAGGCTTGTTATCCAGGAACTTGTTCAGAAATACCGTAATGAAAGGAACATAGGAGTTTGTCGCTAGGTATTTGACCAAATAGGATCGTCCAGTTCCTATAGAACCTATCACTAAAATACCCCTAGAGGGGGATAGGGCTAAGCGGAGCGAAAAGGGTTTTCCATGAGATGGGAAATGAAAACTATTAGCCCCACACGAGGTTTGTGAATAAGTGATTGTCTGATACTGAGCAAGGAATATCCGTCTTTCTGCTAAACAAGATGTATTGAACTCATAATTCATTAGACACTTTTTATGAATGTCAACTAAATATCGTAAGTAAATTGCTCCCGGTTGTTCAATCATTTGATAACCAGAGTCATTCTTTGATAAATGATCGCTATGAGTTAGACTCAATAGAATTTGATCAATCCTTTTTTCTGTCGTTAAGGTGGAGAACTGAACCAAGAATTCTCTTTCTTCATCATCAATCGAATCACTGTTCGCGACCCAGGATTCTATTTTATCATCAATCCAATCACCGTTCACGTTTTTTCTTTTTCTTATCAATGAATAGATCTCTTTACTTGTATGACTTAGATGTCTCGTATTTCTCGAAAAAGTGATTCGATTGGTGGGATTTGGTATGGTACTTATGAGATCAATGAGATTGATATTCAAATATTTCTTCTTAGAACGTATTGATTTGACCCCAGAAGCGGAACCACCACCCAATAGCATGTTACCGCCAGAAGCAGAACCCCGCATTTCTTCTAGAGAATCCCCTAATTGTTCCAGAGCAACTAGAAAGAGATTCTTTAACCAGAACAGTTCAGATGTAGGATACCTATCCAGAAGTTTTCGCAACTCAATCATGTATGATGGAATCATCAAAGATTTGACCTTTTCGAACTCTGTCTGTAACTCACTAGAGGCTCGGGAAACAAAGAGAAGATGTGTACGAACGAGATATCCAGCAACAAGAAGAAGGAAAAGGATTGAATAGAGGAACTCCCGAACATTTGGCGATCTCGGATGTGTCGATATCAATGGTGACTCATTATTTCGATGAATCATTTCTTCGGACAGAAGAAGATTATGTAAACACTTTCTCGAAA